TATGCTTCTTCTGACACAGCAACGCAAATTGAATCAGTATCGAAAGGAAGTGCTAAATAATTTCTTTTTCCTTTCCTTTATCTGTTGATGCAAAATGATGCTGTATTTAATATAAAATTCTTACAATGAAAGAGATTATCATATTTCCACAATTCAATTTTAAGTGGATGGGAGATCTATAAATTTCTTTTTCATGGTTGTAGAGGCAGTTTTTGTTAGAATCCCCCCTTTTTATTTTAAGGAATTTGTTAATTGTCCAGTAACAAATATGATTCGATGAAAGAAAGTGAAAAAAGAATAAAATAATTGGAATCAATAGTTGTAATGAATTGTTGGATTGGATCTCAATCCAAATTTGGATCTAGCTACAAGGAAGAGGCTTTATTTTAAAATATCGAACGAGGAAACATAGTATTCCATAAAAATGGAATTCAAAATAATAATTCAAAAAGAGTTTCGTTTTTAAATGAAGTTACACGATCCAGTTCGTTTATTCTCGACGACTTGGTTGATAGGAATCGCGAGATGGCTAGATCTTAGAAATGATGAATCGGTTTCATTTTATATGCCTGTTACTTTCTCTTTTTTCGTGCCGTCTATAATGATAGATGAATCCAAAACTTTCAATTGGACTTATTATTTCAATTGGTATTTTTGTATATCTTCCTATGTTAGAAAAATGGAAACTTAGGTAAATACTTTAGAAACATATGTATAAAAATACCATATTTCATTTAGCCCTTTCATGCTTACTATAACCAGTTATTTCGGTTTTCTACTAGTGGCTTTAACTATAACTTCAGCTTTATTTATTGGTCTGAGCAAGATACGACTTATTTAAAATTTCTATTTGAAAGAAACAATTCAGAAAGGAAATGCTTCTGTGAGATTCTGTGTATTCTAGAGTTATTTACCATGTCAATTGTCAATTCTTGGTCATTGAGATTCACATCAATTCGGATTAATATTTAGGTATAGATATTACCGCTTTTTTTCTCCTTTTCAAAAAATTGAAATGATTGAAGTTTTTCTATTTGGAATCGTGTTAGGTCTAATTCCTATTACTTTGGCTGGATTATTCGTAACTGCATATTTACAATACAGGCGTGGCGATCAGTTGGACCTTTGATTAATTCACATTTCTTTTTTTGATTGGCCTCCTCCTTTCTTTAATCCACAGGAGGTCAAATTCTAATTGTTGTGCAAGCGACTGAATCCATTTCAGTCTAATTGAATTCATGAAGAAAAAATCACGCTCTGTAGGATTTGAACCTACGACATCGGGTTTTGGAGACCCACGTTCTACCGAACTGAACTAAGAGCGCTTTCTTATCAGAATAGAAAAGGATGTAAAGAAAAGATTTTTTTTAAACTAATCCATTTTCATTTTATATCTATATATTCTATAGTTTCATAAAAATGAACTTCCGCGCAACGCAATTTGAATCGATCTCAGCTGATTCCTCGTTACTGCTCAACGGGGCAGTAATAGGTAGGGATGACAGGATTTGAACCCGTGACATTTTGTACCCAAAACAAACGCGCTACCAAGCTGCGCCACATCCCTTCAAATTGTTCTACAGTATAATTGTAGAGAATTCCTTTCTTGTTTTCCACATCCCTATTTCCTGCATTGAGACACACAGCTTTTCTGTCCATTTCGTCTTTTTTGGCCTCATTTAACATATTTTTACATATAATAATAAGAAAAGGAAATCTTATGGATCGTTGTACATTTCAATTGGAATTAGGGATTCCGTGTACAACTCTAAGCGGCCCTTAACTACATATGCATCTAATCATATATGCATTATCTTTATGTATTACAATAAAAAAGGAGGTTTTTCAATGCGAGATCTAAAAACATATCTCTCCGTGGCCCCAGTACTAAGTACGTTATGGTTCGGGGCTTTAGCAGGTATATTGATAGAGATTAATCGTTTTTTCCCCGATGCGTTGACATTCCCCTTTTTTTCATTCTAGCTATTGACACCGGAAGGAATGAAGAAGATTAGAAATAGAATCAAATATCTGTGACTAATCCCCCCTCCCTCTTTTCTCTTTTTTCCCTTTTTTTTTCTAATTTTTAGAATTTAGAATAAGGGACGAAAGAGAAAGAATAAAAATGGATTCAACGTCTGCGAGACTCAGGTTCAAATTCGAATTAAAAATAGAGACGTGGGGGTAGAGTAGGAAAATCGGGGTCTAGGGCAAGAATACAAGATCTTTAACTGCCCTTCGGAGTTAAATAGAATTTCGAACTCATTCTCATTGTCTTACTTATTATTTACTATGGCTTTTATGGCTTTGCTTTGATTTAATTGATTTTGATCTTTTAGAGTTGGATTTCAAGTTAATAACTTTTCTTTTTTCCTTCCTTTCTTTTTCTTCATTTCGAATCAAAATAGAAGAGTTGAGTAAATCAAAAATCCAAAGGAGGTTCATGGCCAAGAGAAAAGATGCGCGGGTAACGGTAATTTTGGAATGTACCAGTTGTATACAAAACGGTGTTAAGAAGGTATCAACGGGTATTTCCAGATATATTACTCAAAAGAACCGGCACAATACGCCCAATCGATTAGAATTGAGAAAATTCTGTCCCTATTGTTACAAACATATGATTCATGGGGAAATAAAGAAATAGATTGAACCGAGTATGTCTTATCCTTGAAAGGAGAAAAATGACATTATATAGAACACATTGAAATATAAATAGAAGATATTGCATTTAAATAAAAAGAATCCTATTTGGAGTTAAAATTACAATTAAGAAATATTTCGGGATAAGAAATAAACTAAACAAACAAACCATGGATAAATCCAAGCGACCTTTTCTTAAATCCAAGCGATCTTTTCGTAGGCGTTTGCCCCCGATTCAATCGGGGGATCGAATTGATTATAGAAACATGAGTTTAATTAGTCGATTTATTAGTGAACAGGGAAAAATATTATCTAGACGAGTAAATAGATTGACCTTGAAACAACAACGATTAATTACTATTGCTATAAAACAAGCTCGTATTTTATCTTTGTTACCTTTTCTCAATAATGAGAAACAATTTGAAAGAATCGAGTCGACCACTAGAACTACTGGTCTTAGAACCAGAAATAAATAGGCTTATTTTTTGTTCACTTCAATCAGAATTCCAATTTGAACTCAAACATGGATTGGTGTTTTATTTGACAAATCTTAGAATCCAGATTATTGTGTCGTAAAAAAAAAAAACGAATCGGAAAAAAAAAGATTTTTTTATTGAACGTGTTCATTCATTTTGACTACTTTAGCGCATTTCTCATAGTAATTTTGACTTCAACTCCACCCTCCCGGAGTTCATTCTCCGGGGAACCCCATTTAAATTATTTCGGTGTATTCTTTCCAATCTACTTTTTCTCTGATTTCGTTGGAAATCATATAAAGACAATTCCTATTTGATATAGCTATTTGGGCCAGTATTTTACGATTAAGAAGCAACTGCCTCTTATATAGATCATGTATTAATTTACTATAACTATAAGATACTCCCTTTTCTCGAATTACTGCGTTTATTCGAGTGATCCACAAACGACGAAAATTTCTCTTTTGCTTATCTCTATCCCGATGAGCCGAAACCAAAGCTCTTATTTTCTGTTGAGTAATAGTTCGAGTAAGTCTTGAGTGAGATCCTCGAAAACTTGATGCAAATAAACGAATTTTTGTTCTACGTTTCCGGGCTATATATCCGCGTTTAACTCTAGTCATTGAATAAATAAAATTTTGACAAATAACTAATTGATTTTTTTCTTTCAGTTATTATTTTTCCCGTCCTGGCCTATTAATAACTAATAACCAAACGGATTTTTCCAATGTATAAAATACAAATTCCAATGGCTTTGGCTACTATAACCTTCCCGACCACGATTTTTTCTTTTTTGGGGTATTTTACTGGGAAATATGAAAGAAATTGTGGGTTTCCTCGTTTCTATGGTTACTTCTTAAACGGTGAGGTCTTCTCTATACACCGGAGCCCTTACTTCATTTAATATTTCATCAATGTTATTGGTAACTTGTATAGTTCACACCACACTCTTTGGCTCTACCTATGAATTATCCAGTAACAGGTCTTTCACAATGAGACCCGCCTATACAGTAACGGTATTTAATTAGGAAAGTTAGCTGGGTAGCTGACCCTCGTAGTCCGTTCTTGACTGAGCGAGAACTTCTTTTTTTTTTTAATTTTAATAAGATTTTTCCGCTTAATGGATAATCAGTTGCTACCAATGGAGAATTGTTTCTCATCTTAAATTCAGGTGATTGAATTTGCACCAACGGAAACCATAAACTTTATACACAATAGAAGGATAGATTTGCTTATTTTTAGATAGTGAATGGAGTTCCTTCTTCCATTCTATCCTATTCATTAGTACTGATCAGTCATACTGGAAGCAGTTTTCTTGCTTTTTCCTGTCAGCTCATGATCTAAACGAGTCGCACATACACCCTAGTACATGTTCCTCGACGCTGAGGACATCCCCGAAGAGCGGGGGATTTCGTGACATTTCGAATGGGCTGTCTTGTATTTCTAATAAGTTGTTTAATAGTTGGCATGTTGAGTCATATACATAATGGGCTGGTTTAGATTGATCCTAACCGGATTTTTTATTTATTTATATAGTAAACTCGGAGATAAAATATCAAATCACAGATTTGCACAAAATCCACTTTTTCATTCAACTGCTACAAGATCAACAATTCCATAAGTTTGGGCTTCTGTTGCTGACATAAAAACGTCTCTTTCCATGTCTTCAGATACAACCCATAAAGGTTTACGCGTCCTTTGTACATAAACCCTTGTGATGGTTTCGCGTAGTTTCAGCAGTTCTTCCGCTTCCAGGATAAATTCTCCCGTTTGTGCCTCATAAAAAGAACTAGCAGGTTGATGCATCATTACCCTGATAATAGAAGGTTTCTCTATCTGGTGTGATGAAAGAAACAGAAAAGAAAGATAAAGAATAATAGGAAAAAGGATAGAATTGAACAACCGTACGGGCATTATCTTTTATGCATTGCATACGGCTCTATAATCAAATTGACCCCTAACTTTTCCATTTAAGAAAGATAAAAAATAGAATCTATTAGCCCCAGATGGGTAAATGATCAAAATGCCACCCTTCTTTTTTTTTTCGGAGGAGTTCAAAAATACTATGATGGCTCCGTTGCTTTCTATTTTAAAATGGATTTTTTTTGTCTTTGATTCAGCAATCCCAAAGTTTCTTTTTGAGCCAATCAAAAAAATTTGGTTTTTTCGCACTCTTTTTTTTTATAACTTAAATATTGTTAAGAGCCCGTTAGTGTAAAAACAAACAAGTTTGTGACGCTGAATTGGACTTCCGATAGATAAGAGAAAGTCGGAAATATCTTTTATCTCATACTACTCTCTCGATACATAATCAAATCTTTTGAAAAAAAAAATACAAAATTTTTCATATCGAATTCGAAGTGCCATGCTATTATTACTTAATATTCATATGGCGAAGGCATAGTTTTCTTTTTTCTCTCAAATAAAAAAACTTCATTGGCGCCAAGCGTGAGGGAATGCTAGACGTTTGGTAATTTCTCCTCCAACCAGAATAAAAGATCCCATTGACGCGGCCAATCCCATGCATATTGTATGGACCTCTGGTCGTACAAATTGCATAGTATCATAAATGGCTATTCCGGGTATTATCCATCCACCAGGGGAGTTTATAAACAAATACAGATCTTTAGTCTCATCCTCGATACTGAGATATACCATAAGACCAATAAGTTGATTCGAGATCTCGCTATCAACCTCTTGGCCTAAAAAAAGTAATCTTTCTCGATAAAGTCGGTTGAGTAGGGTAAAATTGTATTCCTTAGGAACCGTACATGCACCTTTTGATGCATACGGTTCAAAAAAATTGCGAAGAAAAGAATCAATGTATAGATTCCAGTCCTCTTTCTTTTTCGGGTTTTTCTAATTTTTTAATGAAAGGGCTTTTTCTTCGATTTTTCAATAAAGATGAATTTTGATTTCTTCTTTGATAATATAAAAAAAAGGGTAAATAAACTTATCGAATTAACTTCTCATTGATGTATTCTTTCATCGAAATTCAATCCCAATTACGATGGTATTTTCTTGTTCCTGAATGGGTCTCTTTCATCTTTTTAGGTTTATGCTCTACTCCGGGTAAAGATTCGCCCGATTTTGATTTGCACATATAGGACAAATCTTCCCATCACCATTTCTTTTTGTTATGACTTTACAAATAATCATTTATGATACACATAGTAATCATAGATATATTACCAATTGGGTTTTTTTTTAAACGGAGCCTGGATACTTCATTTTTTTCGTCCAGCCAAAGCCAACCATAAATTATTCTAATTGATATAATTCTATGAATTCCCCCAAATAATGCATTTAATTGCACTTCACGCTCCAATTTTTCGATAATTCAATTTCTCTTTCTTGGGCGAAACAGAGGATATCTCGGTCGGGGGAGAGAATGGGGAAATCCCATATGACCCAAGATATCTGACAAGTCGCACTATACGTCAACCCAAGATGCATCTTCCTCTCCAGGACTTCGGAAAGGTACTTTTGGAACACCAATAGGCATGGATTGAAAGAAAAAAGAACTAAATACTATATTTCACTTTGATGTGGAAACGTAACAATATGGTTTTATTGTCTTTATTTTTCTTGTCTTTATAATATTGGCTTTATCATATTTATTTTATCCATAGATTAGAAAAATTTAGAAAGAAAGACAAAATAAATAAAGGAAATTTTTTACGAATAGATCCTTCTAATGATAAATGAAGGATGGACAAATTTTCTCATAGAAAATGGTATCAATCCACCATTGCATATTGGTACTTATCGAATATAGAATAAATCTGCTTCTCTTTGTTCTTACGAACAGAATTCTTCCATTATTACGAATAGAATATAGAATCAATATTAACCTAACCCTTGTTAGGAAAAAATCCCCTGAACAGGGGAAGTCTATAGGATAATCATAGTATAATTTTTTCCAATGCAATAAAGTTACGTAGTGTCTATTTTTCTTCGATAAAGGGGTATTTTCCATGGGTTTGCCTTGGTATCGTGTTCATACCGTTGTATTGAATGATCCCGGCCGGTTGCTTTCCGTTCATATAATGCATACAGCTCTGGTTGCTGGTTGGGCGGGCTCGATGGCTCTGTATGAATTAGCAGTTTTTGATCCTTCTGACCCTATTCTTGATCCAATGTGGAGACAGGGTATGTTCGTTATACCCTTCATGACTCGTTTAGGAATAACCAATTCATGGGGGGGTTGGAGTATCACAGGAGGAACTGTAACGAATCCGGGGATTTGGAGTTACGAAGGTGTAGCTGGGGCGCATATTGTGTTTTCTGGCTTATGCTTTTTGGCAGCTATCTGGCATTGGGTCTATTGGGATCTAGAAATATTTTCTGATGAACGTACAGGAAAACCCTCTTTGGATTTGCC